ACCAACCAATATGTATTGCTGTACACCTCACCGGGATTGTAGTTCAATTGGTCAGAGCACCGCCCTGTCAAGGCGGAAGCTGCGGGTTCGAGCCCCGTCAGTCCCGAACTAGGATCCGATGAATTGATCAATTCATCTTTCCTTTTTTCAGGGAAAATGAAAGGATGGAATGGAACAAGCAAAATTTAATTCACAGCAAGTACCTTTATTTTTTTTTCTTTCGCATTTCTCATCAGCATCAAATAAATATGGAAATTGATCTTTATTCCACTAGTACTGATTGATAAAAGAGAGAGGTATATGTAGATTGGTATAATCAGCAAGCAGTATCGTAGTAGTCAGGGATTTTGAGAGATACCATACTATACTGCTTTTTCAATTCCTCTTGATCAATGAAATGTAATAGAGTACTTATATTTCGACCGGTATTATATTTTATATAATATATGTATTCGTTTATTATACAATGCACAATCAATGAGGATTTAATATAATTAACTCTACTAAATACTTTTTAAACAACCCCTTATTATTACATAATATTTCTCAATTACTAATTTGAAACAATCTAATTTAATTGGAAATAATTTGTCTTATTTTCATTCAAATCGCACACTGAATTTTTGATGTATACACGCCAGTATCAATCCAAGGATTGAGTGAGGATCCTAATCCTAAGAAAATAGAAATCAAAGAAAATGCCCCCTTTTCATCAATTTGTTGAAATATTATATCCTTTATATCTTGATTTATATTTATTATACTTCTCCGCATTGCAAATTAATCTGTATTCCAAATTAAATCATTACAAAAAAAAACGTAGTTTAGAATGAACTTAACACGTCGTTTTTTCTAATTCACTTTTTTTTCTTGGTTGGATGCGCGAGCAATGGAATAGGAATACCGGTCATATGATACCTCATCAGATAATTGGATAGGATAATTGTATATATTATTTATATAGTAGTATAAGTTACTAAGTAGTATAAGATGTAAATAGTATTATAATTATAAGATGTAAATAGTATAATAATATTCAAATGGAATTCTATAAAATGTTAATTTTATTATAGAAAATAGAAAATAAAGAGTGGAAAAGTATGAGAAATTCAATGGTATGGGATTCCTTATTGGATCGAGAATCTCTTTTTTGGTATGGATAAAGGATCTTTCCATGTTATATTATTCAATTCTCGACTATGAATCGATTTGATAGATCAGATATTGTTATTCATAATATTGATCCGATTCCGTATCATTAGGATGTAATTCATCCCATTGAATTTCTAGGAGTCAAATTTATCATCTCTATGGGATTAGATCCCGAGTTATTGCGAAGCAAAAAAAAACAATGAGATTATGGAAGTAAATATTCTCGCATTTATTGCTACTGCACTCTTTATTCTAGTTCCTACTGCCTTTTTACTTATCATCTACGTAAAAACAGTCAGCCAAAATGATTAATCAAAATGATTAATTGGACTGAAACTTATTAGTTCTTATTAATGATTGAAGAAATAAAAGAGATTCAAATCTCGAGTCTTAATGAAATAATCGGACCGGAATAAACACTATCTAAGATAGTATGATAAAAAGAACTAATATAAAAGTATATTTTAGAATTATCATATTCTAATTATTTAAATATTATTATATTCTATTATATTGAATTATTATATAATAATTCAATATAATAGAATATAATAATGAATAATAGAGTATAAATTAAATATAGTATAAATACTATGTAAATCTTTCTACCATACTATCCAGGTATACGGTTGTATAGTAGTACATACATATCATATATTTTGTATATGTAAACAGTACTCTAATTCTATTTTTCGCTACATCCATTTGTATGAATTTCGACCAATCCAAAATAATCGAAGGCCAACTGTTCTATTTTAATCTCTAATCTAATTCCTAAGTTTCTTAGAATTTTAAGAAAAAAATATGGATCCTGGGATCTATTGAAACCATTATCTTAATATATTATATATAGTAAGATATATTCTAAATCTAAATATAGAATAAAAAAGTGAAAATGAAAAATTTACTAAAATATATAACTAAAATATATAACTAAAATATATAAAAATAATAAAAATACAACGAAGAAAACAAAACCAAAGAATTAGATTCGAATTCCAAAGAAGAGTTATTGATTGAGCCACTAACGGATGATCCGCAGAGCTCCATGGTAACTTCTTCCAATTTGGAAAAAGAGTAGTAGGCCCACTGATGCATCATGTTTAAACGTGACATTAAATGAATCGATAAAGCATAAATAAAATGAATCTAAAACGTTAGTTAAATGTGCGATATACGTATCACTTAACGCAAGCAAAATCTTATTTGATTTTTATTATGTGTGTGGGGGCAGGGCCTCTTTGGATAACCAAGCCATTAGTAGTTTCTAGTGGAAAGTATATATCGCCATATAATAGAGGAATTACTTGTTCTTAGAACAATAAAAATAAAGAAAGAGAGAATCAAACTAAAGAAAAAAAATGGGGACTGATTGCTTCTCACTATAATATCCATAATTCCAATTCTAGCAAGAACGAATTTCTAAAATCAAAATATTCTATTTTGGAAGAACTCAGTTGGAATTGGAAAAAAATCCTATCATAGGTATCCCATTGACTTGAGTTTAGAAATACAACTATCAGAATAATTCATAATTTGATTTTAAAATGCTTTGTAAAACGATCAATTAAACAATTGATACAATTCGATTACTCAATTAGTAGTACCTTTAAAGTCCACTCCTTCCCCATACTACGAGTGAAAGGGAAAATGTAAAGACTACCATTAAAGCAGCCCAAGCGAGACTTACTATATCCATGTAAATTATGTCCCCTATCTTCTTTATGAAATGAAGGAATTATTCTATTATTGATCACCAATCATAGTGGAATCAATGGTGGAGAGTCAAAATAGGATTTTGACTTAAAGCTATTATGGATGAAACAATCCTATGAACTCGCTTGTAACAAATTCCTATATTTATAGTATTCATATCTATAGTATAGTAACTCTGGTAGAATTGGAAAGCATTAAATACAAATACAATACACATTCTTAGTAAATATCAGTGGAATACCCCTACCTACTACCTAATAAAAGTATCTTCAGTTCCTTTCAAAACTATGAAGCGGTGAAAATTAGGAATCCTTTAATAATTGAGATTTCTGATCTAAATATAACTTAATGAATTCTTGGCCAATAGGAGCAGAGATGGGGGGTTAGTAAATCTTGTCGATACTTGTACTTGAAGAACTCGTGGATTCCATAAACCTTAAAAAAGAAAAAAGAAGGATTTCAGGTGTAGCCAAAACCGATACCGGTAGGTATAAAATAACCCTTATTTTTTAAGTTCTCAGAAATCCCAAGTCTTTTATTCATTATTGAGCTGATCAGGCGACACCCAGATTTGAACTGGGGAATAAAGGATTTGCAGTCCCCCGCCTTACCACTTGGCCATGTCGCCAAAACGATACAAAAAGGATATAAATATCCTACACACTTTACCTATTTCTAATTTTGTAGGGGAGACTGCCGAACCTTTTTTTATTTGATTTATATCTTGAATCTTGCTGTACTTATTCTAAATTTCAAAAGGGAATTACGCTTTCTTTTTTTATGGGATCCGGTTGATATCATTTTCTTCAATTGAATGTATCTCAATATATATATACCAATTAAAAACTTTTCTTTTCTAAAGAAAAGAAAATTCTGACAAATTCTTAACCATTTACTTAATTATTTACTTTGAATTAATCGAATGAGCGGTTTTTAAATTTATATCTCCCATTTTCTTTAATGATATAAGAAAATAAAAACGATTTACAACCGATCGGTATCAATTATTTTCAATAATCAATCTTTTTGCAATTATAACAAAAATTATATATATATGTAAACCCTAGAACAGAAATTGTTACACGGATACAAGTCAGGTATTTTATCTACATATTTTTCTATAGGGAATTGTTGTGCTTTCATTTTTCATTGAATATATGGAATAGAAAAGATAAATTATGATATAGCACGACCCATGTTGCTCCACAGGAAATTACCATAAAAGTGAGAATATACAGATAACTATATTGGTATGTATTTGATAAATACAATTACTATTACCTGCTTCAACCATATTCTATAAATTCTACTACCAAAACAAAAAAACAAAAAGAAGCTGCGAATCTTTTTTTGAATATTAAGTGTTAAAATAAAAGTCAATTCTATACTGCTCCTAATTATATTTATATTATTTTGTCTTTATCTCATTCACGGAGAGCGGATTCCATTCTGAATCTTTTTTGGTAACCAATCCAATTGTAATATCATAATAGGTAGAAATTGGATTAATTTGGCTATTCTATACTATCCAAGACTCCATACCATAAGTCTAAGTGGCATAATTTTGTTTCCAGAAGAGAAGTGCTTTATCAATCCATTTCCATTTGTATTTGTCGTTAATTCAAATTTGCAGCGAAAATTTTCTTTATTCTTCTGTTCCGTCTCTGTTCATAGGTATGAAGTCTATAAATATGGATAAGGTTGGCTAAAATTTCATGTGATTCAGTAAACAGGATATATATTCCATCGTTGCTAGATCGATCCATATGATTATGGTTCGACGAAGGATGAGCCAATAATGGGATTTTTTCGATAAACAGGAAACTTAAGATTAAGATGCTCTGTAATGGAAATGAGGAAATGTCCACAATACCTGGATTTAGCCAGATACAATTTGAGGGATTTTGTAGGTTCATTAATCAGGGCTTGACAGAAGAGTTTCATAAATTTCCAAAAATAGAAGATACGGATCACGAAATTGAATTTAAATTATTTGTGGAAACATATCAATTGGTGGAACCTTTGATAAAAGAAAGAGATGCTGTGTATGAATCACTCACATATTCTTCTGAATTATATGTACCCGCGGGATTAATTTGGAAAACCAGTAGAGATATGCAAGAACAAACCGT